GTCCCCCCTCGATTCCCGACATGCTATTGTGCTCAGGCTTGGGTAGGAGCGGGTCGAGTCCGTATCGCCGCTACGCAACTGCAGCGTCCGGATCTGATCGGTATACTCGGCAATTCATCCGGTGACTTCACGGTCGCCAAAGAAGCCCCAAGAAGCATCAAACATTTCCGATGAGATCCATGGAGCAATTCTTAGATAGCAAGCACTAGCTCCCGGTGCGACTTCATAAAAAGCTATCAAAGATAAGATCGAAGAAAATGAAACGCACGTGGTGGTTATGAGGGCGGTTCCTTCTGAGCCTAGAAAACGTCCGAAAAAACCTGCTACGGAACTACCGAGCAGAGGCAAAAAGACAATAAGTAGATACATGACGATAGAGTGTCTTCTTTGAAAGTGGCGCCAAAAATCAGACAATCTTTTTTTCGACCTGTCATTGAGAAAGGAAGTCCCTTGGGGGTTAGTGATATTGCAAGTCAATGTGTCCCGCTTCACTCCTTCCTGCAGCTCCGCTTCGCTTTGATGCAAAAAAACGAGAAAAAAAAAGGGCTATAAGTGGTGCAGTTGGGCCGTTTGCTATTGCAAAGAGGGCTGCTCGCTCCTTTCTGCGCGCGCGCGCGCGATTAGTAGGCAACCCGTCAAGCTTCTCCCTCGTCCTTGATGACTGTGACTGTGGTCGGCCTCCCAAGGAGTCTTCCTACCTCCTACAGACGTCCCGCTTCGCCAGAAGCAAGATGAGCCCCATACAAAGGTTCGTAGCGTAGACAAGGCTCGTTCCATGCTTGACTGACGAGCTCGTGGGGGAAGGCCTCGCCCTACGCCCGCCCAATAGTACGGCTCCTGCACGTCACTCACATTAGATACCAAAAACGGCAGCACGTCAACGAGTGACCAAGCGTCTGTTTTGACCTTTGACCGGGAGCGAGCGAAGCCTCATTTTGACAAGCGCCTTCTGGCCCTTTCTCACTATCACTCCCCGGAGGTTTGTAGGATGAATTGATTGGATACCCGATTACCATAATCTTTCAAAGGAACTGCTTCTACGACAATGGATAGGGGTCAGGTTTGGCATGTATGCCCCCTGCCCTCCAAACAGTATGGGAGCCTTTCAGTTCGTACTGCTCACATTCCCCAATCTTCACGGCACCTCCTCCACCAATGGGGGAGCTGCTCCCAGCGGACTCAATCCCGGCCTACTCCAAAAAGCGCGGGAAGTCAACGTTGGAAAAAACCCCCTGTTCTCATAATAGTGGTCTGGGTTCAATCCAATCCTTTCGCTTCGTTGACAGTATAAGCGACGAGTCAGCCCCTACTCTCTCAACAAAGTCCTTTCGCCTCGCCATGCCACGTCATCTATAATGACCGGCGAGTCGGATTGATTTGTTCGGGTGACACCGGGAATCGCAATCATTCCACCTTGAGTGATGCGCGCTTGAACCAACATAATGCATAACGGCTGGGCCGGCGCAAGGGCTTGATTTCTTCCTATTCGTCTCGCCCCTTTGCGCTTGCCGGGCGAGACTCATTGGGTGGGAAAGAAAGGTTCGAGCCCGAGCAGGAGTGAGGTCTCTTAGAGCGCTACCTGAAAGAAGGGTGTATGTACTGTCAATAGAAGAAGGAGGCTGGTTATGGATTATGACAGATATAACCAGCTCCTTCCCATCTATATTGACCGAGACGAGGGGGGAGGCTCTTGCTCCAGCCCTGCCCGCCCTGGCACTCTTTTGAGGCGGCTTGGCTTGATGAGCTTCCCGGACTCGGGAAAGACGTCCCGTCACAATGCGCCTTCGGGGGGTCCTTCTCCCCACTATGCTAATGAGATGGCCCTCTTGCTTTTTGGGGCGGGCTGATTTGGAAGGAGGAAGGAAGAGTGTCGCCGGCTTTGGCGCGGCGCATAGAACGGATCGTCGTCTTTTGCGCTACGAATAACAAAGAGTACGATCGTCGGACTGGCCCCCTTCGCATGACCTCAAAAGAGAAAGAGGTCCGTGCATGCTACTAGAAGGCCTCTCAACTCCTCCCTCAGGACACTGTTGCGTTGCCATGGGGACGGGATGGACCCGACTTCCATAGGTCCTTGGTTCGACCTCCTCCGGAGAATTGAGGTCCTTGCGCGGGCGTCTCATCCCTGACGACGTCGCTTGCTCTGTATGGAGTGCCCCGTGGTTCCTCGAGTGCCAGCCGCAGAGAGGAATGCCATCCCCCCGGGCGCTATTTGCCACTAACCACTCGCTCGCCGGCCGCTCGGGCTCCGCGTTTCAAGTTCGTTATCCTAACCGTCTCCTCTGCTCTACCGGGAGCCTGGCCCTTTTGAGATTTTGTCTACTGCTTTGCTCCTCGGCTCCCTACAGCTTCAGCCGCTCGCAGTAAGAGCTTGCTTATCGGGGGGATCGCACCCAATGAGTCTCGCCCTAGCGAGGGGAATACGAGAGGGTGGTGTGGCTGAGCCAGAGTGGGCTCAGCAGTCGGCCTATGTATCCGGGCGCACGCGTAGAGGCATGATTAGTTCCACGAATCTCACTGCACTGACCATAGTAAACTCCTTCTCGTTGTACCGAAATGGAGGTCTGATTTGAACGACCAGGTACAGCATCACATTTGACACCTGAGGAAGGTACAGCCCAACTATGAGGTACATCAGCAGGTGTTACAATCATACGTAGATGACTTTTGGCTGGTACAACCACTCTATTGTCCACTTCTAATAAACGTGATTGACCCAATTCTGGATCATCTTCTGGAATCATATAACTGTCAAAAATGAGGGAGTTTGAATCGGAACTGTTATAGTCTGAATATTCATAAGTCCAATACCATTGATGTCCCACCGCTTTGATAGTAATAGCTGGATCCACTACTATCTCGTCCATTGAGTATAACAGAGCAAATGATGGGAGGGCAATGAACATCGGGATGATACTTGGAAATATGGTCCGAATAATCTCGATAGTAGTTCCATGAACAATCCGTTGCGGGATTGGGTTTTTTTTCTCGTGGAAATGCCATAAAGCGCGAAGCAACATCCGTGATACGAAAACCAAAATCAGAATGAGGAAGAAAAAGATATCGTGATGTAAGTCATTAATTCCTTGCAGGAGAGGTGTTGCTGCGTCTTGAGATCCTAATTGCCATGGTTCCGCAGCATCACAAGGAGCGATTGTGAGGAATAGCCATTCTAGAACTCTCACAATCATTAGGTTCATATGATTCTCCCTCCAAGTCCTGCCCCTCTTCCTATTGGTCGAGCTAGATTGCCCCCAAAGTCTCGTCCCCAAAGCTCGCTAGGTTTTTTGATGCGAGTGCCTTTGTTTGGATCAAGGGCTTCCTCTCGGTCGAGCTAGATTGCCCCCCGTGAGATCAAGGACTCAAAAGTCGCGCGCGAAAAGAATCTAGAGACTGATATCAAGCGTGCGTGGGTTTTTCCCACAAGACTCAAGATGGGAGAATGGTATGCAAGACGCATGATTTGAGTGGCACCCTTGCGCCTACCCCAGAGAAATGCGGTACACTGAACACCAAGACAATATCGATTCTCATCTTTTTCTTTGTCGATGCAGACTAGACTGGATCAGTACCCTTGCGCCTACCCGGGGGACGATGAAGGTCTCGGAGTTCTTTGTATGGAGACGGGCTGGGATGAACGTGAACGATTCGATACATTCTATGATGTTTCACGCGCGATATGCTGATAATGATGGAACATATGCCACATATGGATATCTTTGAAGCACAAGGCCCCATTCTCGCCAATACTAGGTCGGAGATGGAAGCCACCGAGCTTTTTGGAATAGATGCTCTTTCATTATTTGAGCGTTTGAAAGCTCTTTGATCGGCATCATCAGAGCTATGTCAATTGATTGACACGAAAAAGCGGGCGGAACATCAGGCATTGATGAACCAGGCGGAGGGCGGGCTTCAAGTGCCCAACTGTCTAGGTCCCGAAAGCTCGATCCAGGTCACTCAGCATGGCTTTCTTGTCGTCCGAACGCGCCGGCGTATAGTAGGTAGGCTCTCGCGACGACTGGGGATCCTCCTACTATAGCAAGTCATAGGACTTCTGCCTTGCCCTCTATTGAGACTGATGATTCCACGAACTCTTCGATTTTCTTCTGTTCACAGAGCGCTTGCTATAGAACAGAACAGCAGTTTGCGCGGTTACGACTTGACCATCAGCACCTGTATTATAAGCAGGTGACACCATTATTCAGGTCTAGTTATCCTTCGTCTTCGGACTCAGGCTACGCTGCCTCCACCTCTGCTGCCTTGGAAGGGTCTGCCTCTTTGAGACTCCGGTGCTTCACACCATATGATATGACATCAGATGCCTCTGTTCTCACGGCCATCCCACTTTCGCATTACCACTGCTGATGGTTCACCTCTTCCTGTATCTAGTAGTGGTTCTCTGATTCAATGAAGTCTCGCCTGAAAGGCAAAGAGGCGAGACGAATATGAAGACTTCCCTTTTTTGCGCATTCTACACGCCGCGCGCGCTTTTTGATTCTAGATTTTTGTATAGAAGGGATACAAAGAACCCAAACGGCGCTATGAACCTCTTTTCTGCAACTGCTTATATAGAGAGTCACTGCGGGTACCTCATCTTCCCTCATTTTCTTCTGCACTCGTTATGTGCCGAATACAAGTCAAGGGGTTGTGCAGGATCGGCTGACCGGCCGGTATATTGGGACAGGGCAGCCGACTTGCTTATACATTCCACATTTCTTGACTACATGGATCAGTTGCACATAGGCCTGGTTATAAACATCAGTAAGAAGACAGTCTTCGCTTCGGGCTTCCGCCCTTGCTTGTCATATCATTCAGGGGAACTCTTCTCTTATCTGAGATAGACGTAGGGGCGCGCTAGGCGACTACTCTGATTTCAGAAAGGCAAACTGGAGGTTCTTCTGAAGGTTCTTCGAAGGGCAATGAAGTCTCGCCTGAAAGGGTGCGCAAAGAGGCGAGACGAAGATCAAGGCTTTGGAAAGCAAAAAGCCGGGAGAAGGTGAGGCTTGATAGTCATCCATCTCCCTATTGAATACAGGTGCGGTGCCGGTGCTTTCTCTTTGAGAAGTTGTTTGGGTGCGCAGAATCTATCCCATCTCATATCTCCAGGCGAACTTCTCATCTCCAGGACTCCCCATATAGTCTATCCCCATCTTTTTCAAAAAGGTCACGAGCTTTGAAGATGTAATAGGACTGGAAACACTAAGAAAGAATGCGGGCGGGTTTTGCGGCTCAGCCGGGCGTTTGAAGGAAGGTTGGATTTCTTTCTTGGAGGGGAGGTCTCAATCGACTAGAAAGAAGGCGCGCGCGATTGGAATGCGCCGTGAGGTGAGGAAGGACAACCACATCATTTCACACGCTTATACTACTGGCAGGCACGCAAAAAGAGACCTGTTGATGTGGCGTCTCTTTCTATTTGCGCTTATAGTGAGAGGTGCTTGTCTATAAGGCAAAGCATCTCAAAGTATGATCACTGTATCACCTGCCATGTGAATATCTATCTTGGAATTCTGACTCTATTTACGACTCTGTTTGAGATGCAATAGTGGATGTTGTCTTGCCCTTCACAGAATCATCATGGACCCAAAACTTGCAATGAATTTGTGATACTATAAGAGAATTCTCACAAACAAAGGCGCGGCGCTATAGAACTCAAATAAGGATGCTTCTTGATTGAACGTGCGGAAAATCCATCTTCCAAACTCTACTCTCGTGACCCGCGAAAGGAAAGAGCGAAAAAGGTGCTTGTCAGAATATAACAAGAGTGGATCAATCGGAGCCAATGAAGTCTCGCCTGAAAGGTGCGCAAAGAGGCGAGACGAATATGAAGCCCAAGAGTAGTGACAAGCCTTCCCAAAAGTGAGAGATTTGAAAAACGAACGAACACGCATTTTTGATCTTCCACAGATTTGACCACGTAGATCGTCCACTGGCTGCATCGACCCGGTGCACTAAGCGCGCGCAGGTTTTCCTTCTCATCCAGGTCTTCTCTTGCCATCCGTGTGGGAGCTCTATCACTCCACTTCCCAGGTTCTGGAGTTTGACTTTTGATTAACTAAGTGCAAGATCTCTCTTCCCTCCGTAATCAAGTTGATTCGCTTGAGACCTTTCTTTGTCGCCCGTTCATTCCATTCTCTTTCTCGTGACCCAGGGGGAACAACTACTCAGCTGGTCATTCGGGCTTCTCAAGTCTGATGCTCAAACGGATGAGTTCTCCGAGTAGATAGGATACGGCTATATTGAGGGGCGCATCAGTCGGTGTCAGAAATGTGAGATTTTTTGAAATGTATGTTCTTTAAGCTAAGTTGGAAAGAACGCATCAAAAACAAGGGACTCTGCTTCAGCCAGGTGAAAGGGCAGGATCTGAGTCTCGTGACGCGGGAGAAAGAGCTTCCAATCGGCGCGCCAAAAAGAAGATCTCGTCGCTCTCTCTCACTCTGCTGATTCGAGCTCATTGGGCTTTGGATCCGGGGGCACAAATGAGGGACACCTTCCTGTGGCACGCTTGCTCGACAGCTCAACGTCTTTGTGTGGTCTTTTCGCAACACTCTTCATAGTCTTGTATTCTGTTGGCAGCGTTCGCACTTGGGGTTGACTTTCCTTTTTCGAATTGCCGGAGGTGCTTATGGATGACAAGCTCAATAGGGCTTCATATTCGTCTCGCCTCTTTGCCTTTCAGGCGAGACTTCATTGGGGAATACGCTTTGAAATACACAACCAGAAAGCGCGCGCGCGCCCCTTTCATCACTTTCATCCCGCCTGCATGCGAGTGCTGATGCAGTTGAGGATTTTCGCCTTGTGCTACTTTTCGCATCGTGGAGTAGAATCTTGAAGTTGCTTACTGTAAGCACCGTCTTCAAGCTGCACCCTTATCCCGGCAAGCTCGTAATATAGTGCGTTCCTGACCTTGAGAAAGGGGAATCACAGAGAGCATCCGTTTACTGATACTATAGATGCTGCTGCATATTTGATGCATGCCATAACCAGCATATATCACGTGGGAGCAGCAGAGAATGTGTATGAAGGTGGACGACTACACATAAGGCATCTCACATGGTGGATAGGAGATTCCTTTTGCACGTGATGAAGTGCATGGGATTTGCTCCTCAGTGGTGCTCTATGTGTAAGTACACTTGCTTTTTTTGTCCTTTCTGCCCCGCGCGCGCGTCACGTGCGTGCCTTCTACGCCCGGCCCGCCCTTCTCAGCCTGGGCAAGCCCATCGCGCCGTACCTGTTTGTTATTGTCATGGAACGAGTCATATAATCGCCACAACCCTTGCGCCTACCCGCGGAGCAGCGGGGAATGTTGATTGCTATGGATATTTGTTATGGGGTCCCAGTGTCGCTGCCTTTGCTGACGACCTCATGTTCTTCCTCAAAGCGACCGTGGATCACGCTTGGGCTGCGCGTCAGGTACTCGACAAATGTGCGCCGGTTTGGACTAATCATCAATATCCGGAAGAGCTCGATTTGGTGGGCCTTCTCAATCCTCTAATGTATATAGATGAGATTTGAGACATTATCGAACCGAACAGAAGTGCGGTTTTGTATCTTGGGCTTCCTTATCAGATGTGTAGCCCGCTCATTGACAAGAGCAATCAAACGTTCTCACGCTATACGACTTGAGCTAACGCGCGCCATTATGACTTGATCACCCTTGCTTGTTGGAGGCCTGGAAAGCTGACCTTCTTTTGCCGTGCGGATTGAGCTTATCAAGTCTGTTCTGTTTTCCCTACACAAACCCACTGGACTGCAGCATTCTTCCTCCCTCGGCGGGAAACCCTAGTATACTCTACTTGCCTCTATGGAGAGGCTTCCCAAAGACGGGAGTCTGGCGTATAGTGGGGTGGGCCTTCGCTTGAGAATCAGATGGCTGCAGTGAGCTTCCAGGTGGAATAAAGGGAGGGCTTGGGTTGTTTTTGTAGGATTGCTGATTGTCACAATGCTGGGATGCTGAGATCCTTTTGGGTGGTGGCAGTTGGTTATATTACCTTATGGCGCGCCTTCAAGCTGGAGCGGAAGATGTGCGGCCGCATTTGACGACGGTTGGAGACACGTCTTTGCTGTTCGTGAAGTTGCTGCTGGGTGCATCAAGCATATCGTGGGGGGACGGGCGTACTACTCAGTTGTGGGCCGACCTTAGTCAAGCTCCCCTTTGGTCCCACCCATTAGTCAATTGGGAATGGGATTGTGGCTGGGGTGATGATGAAAGATTGGACCTTCCTATTCGTCTCGCCCCTTTCCCCGCGCTTGCCGGGCGAGACTCATTGAACCTCGACGCCTTCGTTTGAGCATCAGACTTGCCAAACCGGCCGCTTCTTCACTTGGGATAGGGTCTCTAATGGCAATGGTTCCCATACCAGTTCAAGTTCCAACGCTTACTACCAGGCATGAGTCAATAGCTCAACGAAAAGAAGAGCTGGGTTCACCTTTTTTCTTTCTCAGAGCTCTCTCTCTCCTGACAAGACCTCTCATGGAACATCTCTACCAACGCAACGCGCGCTTTTTGCGTGCCTGCCAGTAGTCTAACGAGTGGTAGCGCTTTAGAATACAACGGCGCAAGGGCGAGTCTTCATCTTCGTCTCGCCTCTTTGCGCACCTTTCAGGCGAGAATTGGTATCAAGCGCGTACGTATTCAATCCTCTTGGTCATGAGAGCAGCTATCATAGTCGTAGTTCTGCGCAAACCTGAAGAGCGGCTAGCAGTTATCGAAGCTATGAGTCCCTCCCGCGTTTCTCTATCGAGGTGAAACGACCCGACTACTAATATAATCAGAAGTAGCGAGGGCACAAAACGACTCAACTACCAAGTGGCGAGGCCCTGATCATGTAGGCTTGACTCGCCCGGCAGTGAGTAGCTAGGCTTGAACCGGCAATAGAGCCCGCCTTCCTTTCCTCATTCTGTCCTGATATCAGTCGCTTTGTCGAGTACCTGCACGAGGAAAGAAAGCACTAACTCCAGGTTGCGGGCGGGATCGGTTTGATACGTTCATGAAGGTAGCAGCTGAAGCGACCCAAGAGGCCGGCTTCTAGTTGCCCTTGATGTTTGATTATGGTTAACAGAGCCCTGACGCGCGCCGTTATGCGGGTTATGTCGCATCAAAAACAGCATCACTGCCCGAAGGCGGCGAAGCGTCCCACATATAGCATGAGTTGATCCAATTCTCGCCTGAAAGGCAAAGAGGCGAGACGAAGATTCAGCTAGTTATGCGTTATGTCGCATCAAAAACAGCCGGCATAATGGTGGCAGATCAAAGGTCCCCCCTCCTCTATGTAGTACACCCGCTACCGCATATGTATCAAAAGCCCTCCCTTGATCCGCTGGGCGCGCGCGCGTATATGGGGCGCATGTTCCGTCTGACTTTGGCACATAAGGTGAGGGTTTGGCTAAGTAACATAATGGAAATGTATTGGACTGCAAATCCTGGAATGACGGTTCGACCCCGTCCTTGGCCTGTTGCAACAGAATGAGACCGGGGGAAGAAGACTGGGAGCTTGTGGACGGACAGTCATAAAAAGGTCACAAAGAAAGAGGCGGGCGAGTTTCCTTTCACATGCCATTCTCAGGGAGCGAGGAGACTGCTTGGTGCTTTCTTGCGCTGAAAATCTGCCACTGCTTGTTGGCTGGCGTTCCTCTTTTTCCTTCATCTTCATTTTGATTAACTCCAAACGGAACACGCTTTTCAACTTTGCTTCATCTTCGTCTCGCCTCTTTGCGCACCCTTTCAGGCGAGAATTGGCTTGAGAAAGATCTCAGTGCTGAAGGGCAGTCAAGCCTCTGTTCTTATCAGGTGGCACTTCGAGGCATTCAACCATGTATCAAAAATGTGGCATGGCACTGAATCAACAAAAGAACTTGCCGCGCGTATGCATAAGGGGGCATGTTTGAATATAGAATATCACTGGTAAGATAAAGAAGTGAGATGCCCTGCCATAGAAGGTGAGCGGAAGCGAAGGATTGCCTCAGTGCCATATACAAGAGAAGAAGGGATAGCCACATGCGAACGGAAGTCTTTGACCCACTGCAACTCGTGTCCACTCGACCCCTTGACTTGTATTATAACGGCGTTTGCATCAGTCCCCAAGCAAGCTCTTTGCCCGCTTCGCGCCTCCATCTCGGTTGCTGCTACAATACAGGAGAACTGGAAGTTTCGCTTCTTCTTCATATTCGTCTCGCCTCTTTGCCTTTCAGGCGAGACTTCATTGGTCCATCTCAATCGATCATGTGCCAGTCCTCATCATCCTCTGACTAATGGAGGTTGAGGCACTCCAAAAAATGCCACTCATTCTACTACAAGGCTCCCAGCTTTTGAGGTGTAATAGGACCAACCCCCCTTCATTCTTGGTCTGACAGATGGTGTGTGGACTTCCCTTCCAGAGAAAGCTCGAGAAGAGTCTATCCAGCCTGCTGAAAACACCTCTCGGGAGACCAAGATCATTATCTACTATAGATCAGATCCGCCGGACTGACCCATCGCCGCCTGCCAGCAAAAGAAAGGAAGAAGCAAAAGCTTTTGTGCGCATCTTGACCTGCTTATACATTCATAGCACATTTCTTGACTACCGCCTATTAGTGCAGCTCAGCTGTCAGAGATTCTAAGCGAGAGGAAGTTGAGCTCCTCCCATCGCTAGTCTGAGAAGTAGTATCCCCCTCTTTTTCCGAACTTGCCAACTGTTTTCAATCTTGGTAGTGTGCGAAAGCAGGTCGCTTTCTATTTGACGGAGCGGTTCAAGCGGGGCGCAAACAATCAAGCGCTAGAAAGAACAGGGGCGTCGAGCCTATGTCCTCATATACCGAGAATGCAGTTGACGGCAACCTCGCAGCCCTACTATGGGCTGGGCTGGGCGATATCTGTGCTTTCTTGGTTGAGTTCTGAAGAATGAAACTCAAACTCAAGCCACCTCTTTCCATTCCTCGTTATGCATTATGTTGGTTGCCCGCATCACTGGTGCCACAGGTTCACCTTTGGTTGATATGTCTACGTCGATTGATCCTCATGAACCTTCGAGGATTTCATGGAGTATGAAATCGGTAGGACTTGAAATGGGCGTGCGATAAGGCCGAGTCTTCATCTTCGTCTCGCCTCTTTGCGCACCTTTCAGGCGAGACTTCATTGGTATCAAGCACTCCGGATGTGTCCCTTGCCGATCCTTCTTGACCCAAGATAACAAACCCCCTGCGCGCCCGCCTTTTCCAGTGAGACTCCGAGGTCAGCTTCTTTGACTCCTATTTCGTTATACATGCAGCTCCTAGTAGGTCATTCTTCACCCACGTTCGCACCGAAAGCCATCAAACCCAATCCCAAGAGGCACAGCACGCACCGTTCATAGTCAGTCTTTTGATCTGCACAAAGGAGAGGTGCGGAGCACTCTTTCCTATGGTCGAGAGAACTCTAGTGAGTCTCGACGCCCGAAGGAGAGGAGAACGAGAGGGAGTCTCGTAATATAACTAGGAGCCCTTGCGCCAACCTCGAAGCTCTCGACCAGCGGGAGAGGAATTGTTTTCTCATCTCAATAGTAGTTCCGTTCCGGCAGTCGCCATCACAATCGGAGTTCAGTTCCTCCTTCTCGCTGGGGCTCATCACTCTAGAAGCTCTCCACTATGGGCCAATCTCAACTGGAACACCATCAGACATGGGATAGGTCTCTTGAGCCAAGCCAGCTACTGGATTTCCTCACGCACCACTGTTCCCTTGTTTTTTCGCGCTGACGCCGGAATGATTCTACACAGCAATTCAATGTGCCGCTTTTCAACGTTGGATTCCAAATGAGTCTTTGACTCGTGATCAACGATGAGGTTATGCAGAGAGTTTCATGCTTATCCGATGCTTTCCTGATCGATGTGCTGCCACAATTGTTTGATTGGTTTTTGCGGCCCGGCCGCGGGTTATGTCGCATCAAAAACAGCATAACGGGGGCGATGACTCCACTGTTAGCCAGCGAGCCTTAATGTCCGCACTCTCCAGAAAGAAAGCCTCTGTATATAGCAACAGTGGAAAAGGCAACACGCAAGAACAGGCTCTTTCAAAGTAGCTGGCGGCAGCAAAGAGGGCGGGCTTCAAACGTGCCTGTTTTTCGGATTCGGTTTGAATTGATGTGAACCGGTCATCCAATGATCATTTCGGAGAGTAGGGCTTTGCCGCTCGTCCAGGGTTTTTCCGGGGAGGGTTGACGGGTAGGCCATTTCAAATGACCCTACGGATTTCCTTGGATGTCGAGTAGGCGAGTTTGTCATAAAGGCGGGCGCGAAGCGGGCAACTTGATCTATTATGAAAGAAGTCAGTTGAGAGAGTAGCTGGGATTGCAGACAAACGGCGGAAAGGCGCGCCACTCTGATTCAAAGCTTTGGTAGAAGCACCACTCTGGAGTGAGAAGGAATGCACTCAATGGTTCGGGATACTTGACTGTGCGCACTGGATCAACGTTTTCGGGAGGAGTCAGACGTTCACTTACCGACTTGAGACAGATTGAGGAAGAATCGAGCAATGAAACCGCTCCTCCCAACTCCTCATCTCCCGATGCACAAGCGTGTGTCAGTAGAATAATGACAGTTGTCAGTGAGGCTGACACCTGACCCGTGACCCGACTGTTCACCTTACTGGAAAGAGGTAGGGCGGTGGAGATCGAATTGAACTGTCAATTATGTACTGCTATACCTTTGATGATTTGGAAGTGTCACCGCTTATACTACAAACAGCCCGCCCCTTTTTTCGCTCGGTAGTTGACTTTCAGCTAAGAGTTCGTAGAGCCCCCTTCATTTCCCATGTCTTTTGTCGGTCAACAGCCAATCACTGCTCTCTATCGGAAAACTCGTACTCAAAGAAATTGGACTTTCTTTCTGTACGGAGGGAATAATTTGTTTTTTCTTTCAAAAATGCTTAATCAACAAAATCAAAATACTCATACAGCTCCTCGCTGCCTCTTTAGCTTTGATGAATCCTACCTCAATTCAACTACATCTTCTGAAAGGTCGTGGCACTCCACCACGAATGGAACGGAGAGCCAACCCATGCTTATGGATATTGGGGAATCGTCTAATGGTAGTTCTTTTGAGAGGCCACCTACCCCTTCCCCTTCCCCTACTCAGACGAGGGGTATTTATGAGGACCATCCGGGGCTGAACCCTCAAAGTGAATCTGTAGGAGAGTTTCAATGTGAGGTCCACGATTCCTTTCGAAAATGCGTTCTTAAGGATCCTCAATTTGAGGGGAAAGAGGTCTCAGAAGAGAACATTTTGGCTGGAGCCGAACGGATACATGGGGAAAGCGGTGATGTTGACTTTCTTCAATCAATAGTAACAGACTTAAAAACCAAAGGAATCGCGAGTGAAGAGTATAAGTTGGGCATAGAAGAGATACCCCCCTCAAGCCCCCTTGACCAATTTGCCATTAACCCATATCTTCCTATGGATATGGGAAACTTGTATTTCTCATTCACTAATTCATCCTTGTCTATGCTGCTCACTCTGGGTTTGGTCTTACTTCTGCTTTATTTTGTTACGAAAAAAGGAGGGGGAAAGTCAGTGCCAAATGCTTGGCAATCCTTGGTAGAGCTTATTCATGATTTCGTGCTGAACCCGGTCAACGAACAGATAGGCGGTCTTTCAGGAAATGTGAAACAAAAGTTTTCCCCTTGCATCTCGGTCACTTTGACTTTTTCGTTATTTCGTAATCCCCAGGGTATGATACCCTATAGCTTCACAGTGACAAGTCATTTTCTCATTACTTTGGCTCTCTCATTTTCTCTTTTTATAGGCATTACGATAGTTGGATTTCAAAGAAATGGGCTTCATTTTTTAAGCTTTTCATTACCCGCGGGAGTCCCGCTGCCGTTAGCACCTTTTTTAGTACTCCTTGAGCTAATCCCTTATTGTTTTCGTGCATTAAGCTTAGGAATACGTTTATTTGCTAATATGATGGCCGGTCATAGTTCAGTCAAGATTTTAAGTGGGTCTGCTTGGACTATGCTCAATATTCATAATCTTTTCTATTTCATAGGGGATCTTGGTCCTTTATTGATAGTTCTTGCATTAACCGGTCCGGAATTAGGTGTAGCTATATCACAAGCTCATGTTTTTACGATCTCAATTTGTATTTATTTGAATGATGCTATCAATCTCCATCAACTCCGTCATTTCATAATTGAATAAAAACGACCGCACCGCCCGTTTATCTATGAGTAGGGCGATTTGATTCGAGCCAGACAAAGGACTGGCTTTCAACGCGCACAGTTTTGGTTGGCCCTTGCGCCTAGAAAAGCAAGCGCAAGCGAAAGAACTTCGCGCCGGCGTTCGCGCAAACTCCCCGCTAAGCTTGTCATGCATGGTGAGATCCCCTGTTCAAGAAGGACCAACAACGGTCTGGTACTAAAGGTACAGGAGGAGTAGGAGCGAGGTTCCATCCCTCAAGATGATGATTGGGTCGACCAGGGCAGATCATGAGTTCATATCAAATCTCAAATGTACATTCGTGGAACTGATCCGATTGATTCTTCGTCTTCCTTTTGGCATGTTTTTGGTGTTGGGTTGATATGTTTGATGGACAACCCTCCTCAAAAAAGACCGAAACATCGGTCAAAAGAGTCCACTGTGACTGTATTACCAGCATAACCAGGAGAACGAGAGGGAGTCTCGACCAGCGGGAGAGGAGAACAGAGTGAGTCTCGACGCCCGAAGGAGAGGTGCGGAGCGCTCTGGAGTTGGTCGAGTGGCACCCTTGATACCAATTCTCGCCTGAAAGGTGCGCAAAGAGGCGAGACGAAGATGAAGACTCGGGTGAGTCTCGACCATGCCCGTGATGTGCCCCGTTATGTCGCCTGGCAGCATCACTCAAGCATAACGGCGTCCGCAAGGGTTCCCTAATGGGCAACCTTTCTGCGCGCGCTTGAACCGGCGTTGTATGACGCGCCCATTAGTCAAGGTGCGGAGCACTCGACCAGCGGGAGAGGAGAACTCTAGTGAGTCTCGAAAGATAGCTAGGAGAGGTGCGGAGCACTCGACCAGCGG